AAGATCCGATAGTAATAGTATGGTCGAACGATTCAAAAATGAATCGTTCGACCATACTATCCATTTTTATTATTGTAATCTAGAAAGATACAAACTGAATCGAGATCAATCTACAATATGTATATGGATCTTCATAAATGTTAATATCAATTAAATATATGGAATGTACATAGTATCTCAATTCTATTTCTTTGCTTCATCTATTTGTTTCCTTTATCTATTTGATTTTTGTTGATTCCAATCAATCTGAAATAATCGCGAGGCAACTCTTATTATTTTCTAATTTATAGAAAATTAGAAAGTAATCTTTTTTTTAGCATTTCAAAGAAGTAATTGATTGCGCGGTTTACAGATAATCCAAGGAGTTCTATGGTAACTTCTTCGGATTTCGAAATTCGAAAAGGGTTATCCTATCGATTTTGAATCCTTCAGCCATGATAGCAAACGCGTCAATAAAGCACAGCAGAAATAAAAGCCAATACAATTTCGGAATGAAGATATTTTTATTAATTCAATTTTTTAATTCGAAATTGAATTAAATTAATAAATTCAATAGATTTAATAATTAATAAAGATTATTTATGCTTTGCAAAACGATCTATAAAAAATCTATAAAAAATCTATAAAAAAGTGATACAATTTGATTCACCAACTCAATTCGTAGTATCTCTAGAGTCCACTCCTTCCCCATATTACGAGTGAAAGGGAAAATGTAAAGACTACCATTAACGCAGCCCAAGCGAGACTTACTATATCCATGTGAATTATGTCCCCTATCTCTCTGAATATGAAGGAATTATTCCATTAGTGTTTATTAATAATAGTGGAATCACTGGTGCAGAGTCAAAAGGGGATTCTGACCCAACACCCTTGATGAAAGACTCCAATAAATATGAAAAATTAAACTGCAGTTACGCTTTTCTTTTGAAGTATCAAAGGGAATGCTACTAATATATATATGTAGGAATACTGATACCTATTCTTTATTTTTCTTGTCCTTCATTATCATTAAGTAAAAGAAAAAAGCCAATTATCCATCCAATCTAATTCAAGACCCGGCCAGTAGACACGACATTAGTAATGGAAAAAAATAGGTAACTCTTTATTTGATATGATAGCCCTTCCACTACTATAATCTTTCCTTGAATCCTAAATACAACGAGTTACGGCACTTTAATTTAAAGAAGGGAACCCCCTGCTGTTTCCAATCAAGAAAGTCTCAAGACTACGCGCTGGGAAAAATTCGGCGAGTTCTAACAGCAAAGGAGAATAAAGAATAAGGGATTTCGAGTCTTGTCTTTTGTTAATCAGGCGACACCCAGATTTGAACTGGGGAAAAAGGATTTGCAGTCCCCCACCTTACCGCTCGGCCATGCCGCCAAAACGATACCAAATAGATGAAAATATTCCCCTTTATTTGTTATTTGTTTTTTTTGGGGGGGCCGGCTCCTTCCCTTCAATTAATTTTATAGTATCTCAAAACACCCAATATCTAAATACCTCTCTTTTCTATTAAAAAACCAAATGGGAATTTTTTTCAGTTACAAAAGTACAAAAGCAAAAATTCAGAACAAATTGGAACCATTAACTATATGACTGTAAATTCATGACCCACTCTTGGATTTACATCTCAAATTGTCTTTCCCTAATGATAAATGATATAAGAAAATCAAAATTGATATATAACTAATCAGTCTTGATTTTTTTATTGAAAAAAAAAACCTTCTCAACTCAATTTCAATTATAATGTCAATTATTAGTATATGTAAACCCCAAACATAAGTTGTGTTCCACAGTTAGCTTATGGGGTATATTATTTGTGTATGATGCCTGTTTATAGGGAATTGGCGGACACTTGTCGTACTGCAATTTAGATTGATTAGATTGAAGAGAAAATAGAAATTTTGATAGAGTACGACATGTGCTGTCCCGAGTAGAAGTATGCAATAAAGGAGAGCGATGTATGGATAGATAGCTATAGCAGCGCGGGTTTAATAAATACAAGTCTTCTTATGCACTTCAATCGTATTCTAAAAATAAAAATTCTACGAAAAAAAGAAAAAGGAGTTCTCTGCAAATCATTTTTTGAACAATGGAATTCACGAAAGAGTTAAGTACTCAAAAAATTAACTTTCTATTGTTATATTGTTTCTGATTATTATGTCTTTATCTCCGTGAATGGATCAAATCCCGAATCCATTTATTTTTCTGATATCCAATCGGATTGGAATATGTAATATCATAATAATGGTATAAAGTGAATTTTCTATTCTAGACAAAATAAAAAAACTTCATAATTCTAAGTGGAATTTATCAATTCCTTTCCGTTTGGACCTGTCTCTTAGAAATTCCAATTTAACTAAGTCTAAAATCATCTTTTTTCCTCCGTTCATACGTATTTCATACATTCCATATATATGGAGTTGGGTAAAATTTCATGTGATTCAGTAAACAGAATCGAAATTCCATCATTGCTAGATCGATTCATATGATTCAATGC